GGAACGGTTGTCTCGAACCGCTTCATAGCATTATCGATTAAAAATGCATTTTCTAGCATTTGACTCCGCACCACCAAAGTATTTAGTCGCCCCCTGGAAAGATAGCCCAGAAAGTCGATATAATCTTTGTATAAGTGGTTTATATGAATCCTTCCGGGTTGAGACCACACGTGAAAATGCCATTGCCATAAATTGACAAGGTAATATTTCCATTTATTCATCAGAAGAGGCATATCTTTTGAAGCCAGAACGGATTTTCCTTGATATCTAACATAATGCATGATAGGATGCTTGAACAACCATAAGTAGTCCTGAAAATCATTAACAAAGACTTGGACAAGATCTTCTACTTTTCCATAAAAAGAAATTCGCTCAAAAAGGAGTCCTGAAGATGTTGATCGTAAATGAGAAGATTGGTTACGGAGAAAAAAGAAGATTGATTCATATTCATATACATGAGAATTATATAGGAACAAGAAAAATCTTGGATTACTTGTTGAAAAAATGGAATTTGATTTCTTTGGAGTAATAAGACTATTCAAATTAAAATACTCATGAAGAAAGAATCGCAATAAATGTAAAGAAGAGGCATCTTTTACCCAATAGCGAAAGGTTCGAACCAAGATTTCCGGGCGAATGGGGTAGGGTATTAGTACATCTAAGACATAGTGTAAATGTGAGAAATTGTTCTCGAAAAAAGGAAATATTGAATGAATTGATTGGAAATTATGAGATTTCGCCATTTCTTTTTCTTTCCCTTCTAAGAAAGCTACTAATCGTAGGGAAAATGGAATTTCCACAATGACTGAAAATCCCTCCGATATCATTTGCGAATAAAATTTATTGTTGTGTCCAATAAAGTGATTTGGATTAGAATCCTTAGCATAAATACTCACATGAATCCGTTGATACGTCCGACTAATTAAACGTTTCACACTGAGTGAACTAGATTTATTGTCATAACCCCCATTTTCCAACGGAATCGTCGATCTATTTAAACCGTGATCATGAGCAAGTGCATAAATATACTCTCGAAAAAGCAGTGGGTATAGGAAGTTGTGTTGCTGAGATCTATCTAGTTCTAAATGGATTTGATATTCTTTCATTTGAAATTAGATTGCAACAAAAGGTAAGGTATTTATTGGATTATCAAATGATACATAGTGCGATACAGTCAAAACAAAGTATTGTAGTAAAAAAAATGGATACCTTGGAAACGGGTAAACTCATTACCGGATTCTCGATTTTCTCATTTTTGAATTGGTTTATGTTTGTTATAGTATAAATAGGTGGTTAGAAATCCTTTATTTTTGCAATCCAACCGCTCTTTTGATTTTGGAAAACAAAATATCTTTATCAATATACTGCTTCTTCTACACATTCATCTCCAACCCATAATAGGGACAAACTCATAGTTAGGACTCATTAAAAAAATCGCTAATCGACTCACGGAAAACCCCTTCCCCGCATTAGGAACTAATATCTTTTTAACGTTTAATTAGATCGGGGAATTATTCAAATTCAATTCAGAAGAGAAGCTCGTTCCTTTTTATTTCCCGAGAATTGGAACCATAAGGCTCTATCCATTTATTCACTCGACCCAACTTTGAATTCCATTTTTTGTTCTGCGCCAACAATTCAAACCCCGTTTTGAAGCCATTGAATCAGAATAAAGTATTCTCAAAATTTTCCATTGATACGACATGCTGGTTTTTCCATTCATTCCTTTCAGGATCAGTCGTGGTCTTACAAACTCTCCCAATGGTATGGACGAATCCTCTGTTTCATATAAATGTGTAAAAGATGCTAGCCGCACTTAAAAGCCGAGTACTCTACCGTTGAGTTAGCAACCCGAATAATTCGAATGGGTGGATACAATCGGAATAAAAAAGAAATAAAAGAAAAGAAATGAAATTGCACAACGGAATCAAAATATTAAATTAGCAAGAAATCGACTAACAAAATTTAGAATCGATTGGGAACATAAAAAAAAACTTCTTGTATAACAGCGAATCCAGCGAACCCATTACTTTAATTTTTAATGAAGTAAAGAAAAAAACCAAACCTCTGTTACGGAGATAAATAGGTACCGAGATAAATGGATCCGTTTATCCTTATCCACGATCGAATTATAGTTGTTCGATACGCTGTTGTCAATATGACGGTGAATGTTGAATATTAATGTTAAGAAAAGAATCTAAAAAAATAAAATAGCGAAAACAAAAAGAATGAATTTATTAATTTAATTAAAATAAAAAAAATTAGAAAATGAAATAAATAAATAATATAGAAAAGAAATAATTTAGAAATGCTTTTGAAAAAAAAAATCGAAAAGAAAAAGAAAGAACTTGCGTTAGATTTGCACTACATATTTACTATACATAAATACAAATGGATACATAGCTATAGCTGAAAGAATAAAAAAAAAAAGAAATCTCGGGTTGACATTGATTCAATCAATCAATATAAGTAAAATAAACAAGTTGAATCCCTTGTTTTGTGATTTGTTAATAGATTTACAACGACAAACTATAAAACGCCCCGTTTCGATTGCGAGTAATGTAAATTTTCGATTTCTCGATCAAATTAGTTCGTTGTATTCATTTGATCTTTTTTATATGCATCTTATATCAATAAAATTCTAGCAATAAAATTGATTTTTGTTCTTCTGCTTATTTTTTTTGTCCTTATACTTACAGAACATGATACTTTATGGGAGCAATATTAAATAGGAATAAAAAGTAGGTATGAATAGAATAAAAAAGGGGGGAGTAGTAAAGAAAAAGTTATACAAAACTATATAGGAGTCATCCACACCCTCTTTTTTTATTCTATACCCTCGATGCAATTTCGTTTAATTAAGATGAAGTTCCTTAAAAACCCCAGCCTTCTTTGAAATATCATGAACCGTTCCTGTAGGTTGAGCGCCCTTGTCAAGGAAATCTAAAATAGCAGGAAGATTTAAATGGGTTTGATTATTTATCGGATCATAAAAACCCACTTTCCGAAGATCTCTTCCCTCTCTTCGGGATCGAGCATCGATTGCAACGATTCGATAAACAGCTCATTGGGATAGATGTAGATGAACAATACCCCCCCTAGAAACGTATAAGAAGTTTTCTCCTCGTACGGCTCGAGAAAAAATGATTAGAAATTGTGTGATTTAAGTCCTTCTTTTTCGAAAAAAAAAGCATTCGTACTCTCATAACTCAAGTTGGATAACTTTTAAATAGCCCAAAAGAAAATCTTTAGGGATTTCTTTTTTTGAGTGGTCTCTAACCCCTTTTTTTTGTCTCGTTTCGAATCGATTTTTTGATTCTTAATTCCCATTCTGATCTAATTGTTGAGACAATTGAAACGGTATTTCCTTGTTACAGGATCCTTTTTATCTTTGCCTTGAATCATTGGGTTTAGACATTACTTCGGTGATCTTTCGTTTTCAAAAATGGCGGCAACACACCCCTTTTTGCAATTTTTTTCTATCAAAGAATCATACGAACAATTGATTCCTGCATGATACACCTTTCATCGAAAGAGTTTTACCAATTCCAACAAATTGTCGTTTTGGATTTCAAAATTGCTCGAATCGGATTCTTTCGATTTATATATCGAAAATCTACTTACGAAGTTTGTTACAACTTATTGATTGGTATTAACCCTAGATCCTTGCCCCTGCGAAATGAACAAATACTTTCTACTCAAGCTCCATCATGTCCTATTTACACTACACCCCAACAAAAAACGAGAATTCTAGTAGAACAGAACAAAGTATGTCGAGCCAAGAGCCCATTCATTTCTAGACAATCTACAATCTAAAATGGCGGATAAAAAAAAATCCACAGCGGATCGTGTCCTTCAAGTCGCACGTTGCTTTCTACCACATCGTTTCAAACGAAGTTTTACCATAACATTTTTCTAGTTTTGAACCGGTATGTAATTGATTCAATTATGGAATCATGAATAGTCATTGCTTCGGTCAATACCCAGTCCTTTTTCCTTCGATATGAAAGGAATAGTTAGTTAATTTATGAGGAAGAAGCCTCAGTAAGAATTTAATTTCACCCTCTATTTTAATTTTATTGCATGAATGCAATATTTCTTTTTATTTCTAAATAAAACAAAAAAGAACACGAATAAAAAGAAAAAGAAAATAAAGTAAAAAGTAAATATAGAGGATGAAGATATATGAATGGACCCCGTCTCAATTATTAATTATGATTAAATACATTTCCAATTATTAATTAGAGCCAAACATCAAATACCTCCAGCTCAAAGAAAATTCACCCATATGAAACTCGATTGATTATGAGATCTTACATTGCTCACTAACTCGTATGGACCCCACTCCCAATTCATTCTGGGGGATGATTAATCATAAATAAAAATAGGATCCTATTTGATACGGGAGGCTAGACTCTTTTGTATAGATAAAAAGACAAAAGGGTCCAGATTACATCATTCTTTACTATAATTGTTCTTTTCCCCTAAACCGGTCTTAGAAACTTAATTCCATTGATTGAATTCAAACAGTACCACGAATACCCTCTTGTTTAGATTTCAAGAAATGAAATAAAAAATCGGGGCTGTCTTATTAAAAAAAAATATAAGAAAGATAGAGAGAAAGATAGAGGTTTTCGCATTTCGATTTAGAATGTATCCTTGCAAATTCACGGAGGTAGGGTATGTAAGGATTTTTTAAGCCACTCACTTACATATCAAAGTGAAAGGGAGGGGGAGGGCCCATCCGACTTTTTTTGAATTCAAACTCTTGTGATCTATGTTGCCATCTTACTTGGATCACAAATGGATTCCGTTTTATTTTCGTATTATTTGAACTCGATTCAATTTATGAAAAAACATCTTATTCAGAGAAGAGTTTTGAAAATTCGAAACAAGAAGTCCATTTTATCAAAAATTAGACTCTTAAAAAAATTATACTCTGAAAGAGAGGTTGCTCAAAAAAGTAATTTGGAGTCTGATATTCGGATATATATAAGAGGTCGCTCTGGGACGGAAGGATTCGAACCTCCGAATAGCGGGACCAAAACCCGTTGCCTTACCGCTTGGCCACGCCCCATTTGAATTTCTTTTCTATTCGATACTAATAAACACTAATATTGGTTGTTCGTCAATTCCCGGCCAAATCTCTACGGAATAAAGTAGATTCTTTTTTTTAAGATTTTGACACAAGTAGATGCAGAATTAAACTCCATTTATTGATCATTACATAGAATTCAATTAAGATATTGTATGAAAGTATGATTTCTTCTATTCTCTTGTGAGAATTGAAGGATTTTTGTTTTGATTGGTTCGGTTCAAAGAAGTATTTTTTTTTGTCTACCTTACTTTCTTTTCGTCATTTTTAGCTTATATCAATAACATATTTTTAACTCAATCAAAATACAATTATCTCCAAGAACAAAATGTTTGTTATGCTTAATACCTTTAGTTTGATCTATATCTTTCTTAATTCTGCCCTTTATTCGAGTAGTTTTTTATTCGGCAAATTACCCGAGGCGTACGCTTTTTTGAATCCAATTGTAGATGTTATGCCAGTAATACCTCTTCTCTTTTTTCTCTTAGCCTTTGTTTGGCAAGCTGCTGTAAGTTTTCGATAAGATCGTTAATAGTGTCCGAGAAAAATTCATGATTTATTCAAGCTCGAGAAAAAAAAAATTCTAACAATTGATAAGACCAGATGAGTCTTCCAATTTGAATGAACCCTCAAGTAAAACAGTAAAATTCTTGGGCAGACACGATAAATTTAGATTTCCCCATTTCACGATTCTGACCCCTTTTTTTTTCACTGAAAGACCCTATTAGAGTCCGCCACAATATCGAAGTCGAATTGTGTTAATTTCGAAAAAGAAAAACTCTTTTGTATTTCTATCAATTTGAAAAACCGTTTCATTTCTTGGTGTCAAAATAGGATATGTAGTATAAAAATAGAGAATCTATTCTCTCCCCCCCCCCCAAAAAAAATTTGGAGATTGTGTAATGCTTACTCTCAAACTCTTTGTTTACACCATAGTTATATTCTTTGTTTCTCTCTTCATCTTCGGGTTCCTATCTAATGATCCAGGGCGTAATCCTGGACGTGAAGACTAAAAAATAAGAAATTTTTCTTTACTTTATTCTTAGAAATGTTTTTAGGATTTGATTTTATCTATTCTACATCTTTAACTAGTCAAATAAAAAAAAAAGCAAAAGGGTTCGCTAAATTCGAATTTGAAAGATACCCAGTCAGCGACGGAAACGGAAAGAGAGGGATTCGAACCCTCGGTACGAATAGCTCGTACAACGGATTAGCAATCCGACGCTTTAATCCACTCAGCCATCTCTCCTAATTGAAAAAAAAAAATAATAATAATTACTATGTTACATTACACAAAAGATAATGCTTGAAAAAAAGGCCCTTCTTTACTTTAACTTTATTATATAGCTTATATATTTTTTTATTGTATTTTGTATTGTATTATACAGATGGATACAACTTTTATCGGGAATTCCATTTTTTATTTCTATAAAATTAAAAATGAAAATAAAGAATGGCCTCGAAAGAGATATCTCGAATCAAAATAGAAAAAAATAAAGAATATCTCTTTACAAAATTACAAAAGGCCTTTTTTTTTATTTTCACGGCCTGGTCTGGTCAGTACCCAGCCGGGCCTTTTTTTGTTCCAATGAACCATACCGCCAAATCATAAAAAAAATGATTTAGATGGAATCAAAGTGTCATCTCTTATTCTTTATTATTCTTTTGTTTCTTCTTCTTTTTTTTTATTTAATTTACTTTTGCTGGATACTCGAAAAAAGGGAAAAACAGAACGACGTATTTTTTTTGCACAATGCATTTTATGTTATGGCTTAAATTGTTTTGTCGAGCCGTATCTGTCAAAACTCCTTCAAGAACCAAATTTGTTATTTTATTTAGTTATTCAATTTCGTTTTTTATTTTTAAACAAAATAAGTCCTCTTTTCCTAATTTCATTAGGACTCCTAACAAACACGTCAATACTCTAAGCTCTAATTTGCATTTCATGATTTTTTTTTATTTCTGTCCTATATTGATTACGTCCGATTCCCTTGTTCGACAAAAGTCCCATTTCTATACAATAATCGTATTGTAGCGGGTATAGTTTAGTGGTAAAAGTGCGATTCGTTCTATTAATCCTCTTAATAGTTAAGGGGTTCTTCAGTTTCATTCACATTCTGATCAAAAACTTTATTTCTTAAAAGGATTTCATTTGAATCCTTTACCTCTAAATGAAAGATTCGAGGAAGAATATCCATTCTCGTGATTTGTATCCAAGGGTCAATTAGAAATTTCAAATTTGGATTATGAAATTACGAAACATAATTTTTGTGAATTTGGAATTAGATCAATCTTTCCAATTGAATAAGTATAAGTAAGGGATCAATGGATAAAGATAGAAAAGTCTATTTCCAATCGTAACTAAATCTTCAATTTTTGTTTTGCATAGGGTAGATTGAAGCAAA